CATCCATTAGTTTGTAAGGGATTCAATGCAGACTTTGATGGCGATCAAATGGCTGTTCATGTGCCTTTATCTTTAGAAGCTCAAGCAGAAGCTCGTTTACTTATGTTTTCTCATACGAACCTCTTGTCTCCAGCTATCGCGGATCCAATTTCCGTACCAACTCAAGATATGCTTATTGGACTTTACATATTAACGAGTGGGAATCGTCGAGGTATTTCTTCAAATAGGTATAATCCACGGTATTGCAGAAATTTTAAAAATGAAAGAATTCCAAATAATAACTATAAGTATACGAAAAAAAAAGAACCTTTTTTTTGTAATTCCTATGATGCAATTGGAGCTTATCAACAGAAAATAATAACCTTCGATAGTCCTTTGTGGCTCCGGTGGCGACTAGATCTACGCATTATTTCGTCAAGAGAAGTTCCTATCGAAGTTCACTATGAATCTTTAGGCACCTATCATGAAATTTATGGGCATTATCTAGTAGTAAGAAGTATAAAAAAACAAATGCGTTCTATATACATTCGAACCAATGTAGGTCATATTTCTTTTTATCGAGAAATCGAAGAAGCTGTACAAGGTTTTTGCCGGGCCTATTCATATGATATCTAATCATATAGACGGTTGTATCTAAGATAAACAAATTGATGATACCGGTGTAAATTCAGGTCTTCATGATTTGACAAGGATCCTAGTTTTTCAATTTTTCAATTTCTACACAAATTAAGATAAAGAAAAGGCAGTTTTTCAATCATTGACTCAAACCCATTGTTGAACTGAATCAATCCCACTGAGTGGAATAGGGAGGTACTTATGGCAGAACGGACCAATCTAATGTTTCACAATAAAGTGATAGGTGGAACTGCCATTAAACGACTTATTAGTAGATTAATAGATCACTTCGGAATGGCATATACATCACATATCCTGGATCAAGTCAAGACTCTGGGATTCCGCCAAGCTACGGCTACATCCATTTCATTAGGAATTGATGACCTTTTAACAATACCTTCTAAAGGATGGCTAGTCCGAGATGCTGAACACCAAAATTTGATTTTGGAAAAACAGCATCATTATGGAAATGTACATGCGGTAGAAAAATTACGCCAATCCATTGAGATATGGTATGCTACGAGTGAATATTTTCGACAAGAAATGAATCCTAATTTTAGAATGACCGATCCTTTGAATCCAGTCTATATAATGTCCTTTTCGGGAGCTAGAGGAAATGCATCTCAAGTACACCAATTAGTAGGTATGAGAGGATTAATGTCGGATCCACAAGGACAAATGATTGATTTACCTATTCAAAGCAATTTACGCGAAGGGCTATCTTTAACAGAATATATAATTTCTTGCTATGGAGCTCGTAAAGGGGTTGTAGATACTGCTGTACGAACATCAGATGCTGGATATCTTACACGTAGACTTGTTGAAGTGGTTCAACATATTGTTATACGTCGAACAGATTGTGGTACCATTCGAGGAATTTCAGTGAATACCCAAAATGAAATGATGCCGGAAAGTACTCGGACACAAACATTAATTGGTCGTGTATTAGCAGACGATATATACAGAGGTTCACGATGCATTGCCGTTAGAAATCAAGATATTGGAATTGGACTTTTCAATCAATTGAAAACCTTTGAAACACAACCAATATCTATACGAACTCCTTTTACCTGTAGGAATACATCTTGGATCTGTCGATTGTGTTATGGCCAAAGTCCTACTCAAGGTCACTTGGTGGAATTAGGAGAAGCTGTGGGTATTATTGCGGGCCAATCCATTGGAGAACCGGGCACTCAATTAACATTAAGAACTTTTCATACTGGCGGAGTATTCACAGGGGGTACTGCAGAACAGGTGCGAGCACCTTATAATGGAAAAATTAAATTCAATGAGGATTTAGTTCATCCTACACGTACACGTCACGGACATCCTGCCTTTCTATGTTATATAGACTTGTATGTTAGTATTGAAAATGGTGACATTATACATAATGTGACTATTCCACCAAAAAGTTTTCTATTAGTTCAAAATAATCAATATGTAAAATCAGAACAAGTGATTGCCGAGATTCTGGCAGGAACATACACTTTTAATTTCAAAGAAAAAGTACGAAAACATGTTTATTCTGACTTAGAAGGAGAAATGCATTGGAGTACCGATGTGTATCATGCATCAGAATTTAAATATAGTAATGTCCATATCTTACCAAAAACAAGTCATTTATGGATTTTATCAGGAAAATCAGACAGGTCCGGTTCAGTCTTTTTTTCAACCCGAAAAGATCAAGATCAATTGAACATTCATTTTCTTTCTACAGGAGAAAGAGATATTTGTAACCATTTAGCAAGTAATAATAAAGTAAGACATAAATTGTTTCGTTTCAATCCTTCTGAGAAAAAAGAAAGAAGGATTTCAGATTATTCAATAATTAATCAAATCATATGTATAGATCATTGTCATTTTACACATCCTGCTATTTTTCATGATACTACGGATTTATTAGCAAAGAGGCGGAGAAATCGATTCATTATTCCATTTAAATTCCAATCGATTCAAGAACGAGACAAAGCACTAATGTTAGCTTCCAGTATCTCGATTGAAATACCAATCAATGGTCTTTTTCGTAGAAATAGTATTTTTGCTTATTTTGATGATCCTCAATACCGAACACAGAGCTCGGGAATTACTAAATATAGGACTATTGATATCAATTACATTTTTAAAAAAGAGGATTTTTTAATCGAGTATCCAGGAGTTAAAGAATTTAAGACAAAATACCAAATGAAAGTAGATCAATTTTTTTTCATTCCCGAAGAAGTGTATATTTTACCAGAATTTTCTTCCATAATGGTACGGAACAATAGTATCGTTGAAGTAGATACACCAATCACTGTAAATATAAGAAGTCAAGTAAGCGGGTTGGTCCGATTAGAGAAGAAAAAAAAAAAGATTCAATTAAAAATATTTTCCGGGAATATCTATTTTCCCGGAGAAATGGATAAGATATCCCGACACAGTGCCATGTTGATACCACCGAGAACGGTAAAAAAAAATTCAAAAGGATCAAAAAAAAAAATGAAAAATTGGATCTATGCCCAATGGATCACAATTACGAAAAAAAAGTATTTTGTTTTGGTTCGACCGGTAATTTTATATGAAATAGCAGATAGGATCAAATTAATCAAATTTTTTTCCCAAGATATGTTACAAGAAAGAGATAATCTGGAACTTCAAGTTATTAATTATATTCTTTCTGGAAATGGAAAATCAATTCGGGGAATTTCTAATACAAGTATTCAATTAGTTCGGACTTGTTTAGTCTTAAATTGGGATCAAGACAAAAAAGTTTCTTCTATCGAAAAAGGACATGCTTCTTTTGTTGAACTAAGTATAAAGGGTTTGGTTAGATATTTTTTAAAAATTGCCTTAGTGAAATCCCATATTTCATATATAAGAAAAAGGAATGATCCGTCCGGTTCAAGATTTATCTTAGATAATGAGTCGGACTGGACCAACATCAATCCATTTTTTTCTATGAATTCGAGGGAAAAAGTTAAACAATCACTTAGTCAAAATCATGGAACTATTCATATGTTGTTGAATAGAAATGAGAAATGCCGATCTTTGATAATTTTGTCATCATCGAATTGTTTTCAAATACGATCATTCCACGATGGAAAATATTACAAAGAAGAAATGAATCCAATTCAACGAGATCCTCTGATTCCAATTAAGAATTCGTTAGGTCCTTTAGGAATAGCCCTTCAAGTTTCCAATTTGTATTTTTATCTTTTAATTACTCATAATCAGATCTCGATAAATAAAAATGGGCAACTTGACAAATTAAAAGAAACTTTTCAAGTATTCAAATATTATTTCATAGACGAAAACGAGAGAATTTATAAACCTGATATATCTAGTAACATCCTTTTCAATCCATTCTATTTGAATTGGCATTTTTTCCATCATAATTCTTGTGAAAAAAAAACGTTTCCAATAATAAGTCTTGGTCAATTTATTTGCGAAAATGTATGTATAGTTCAAATGAAAAATGCACCACACCTTAAATCGGGTCAAATTATCACTGTTCAAATGGATTCTGTAGGAATAAGATCGGCTAACCCTTATTTGGCGACTCCTGGAACAACTGTTCATGGCCATTATGGAGAAATACTTTCTGAAGGAGATATATTAGTTACATTTATATATCAAAAATCGAGATCGGGTGATATAACACAAGGTCTTCCAAAAGTAGAACAGGTATTAGAAGTTCGTTCGATTGATTCAATATCAATAAACCTAGAAAAGAGAGTGAGTACTTGGAATGGGCGTATAACAAGAATTCTTGGCATTCCTTGGGGATTCTTCATTAGTGCTGAGCTAACTATAGCGCAAAGTCGTATTTCTTTGGTTAATCAAATTCAAAAAGTTTATCGATCCCAGGGAGTTCACATTCATAATAGACATATAGAAATTATTGTGCGTCAAATAACATCAAAAGTATTGGTTTCAGAAGATGGAATGTCTAATGTTTTTTTGCCCGGTGAACTAATTGGATTGTTGCGGGCCGAACGGGCTGGGCGTTCCTTAGAAGAGTCGATTTGCTATCGAGTTCTATTATTGGGAATAACAAAAACATCTTTAAATACTCAAAGTTTCATATCTGAAGCAAGTTTTCAAGAAACTGCTAGAGTTTTATCAAAAGCCGCTCTCCGGGGTCGCATAGATTGGTTGAAAGGTCTGAAAGAGAACGTTGTTTTAGGGGGAATGATGCCAGTTGGTACCGGATTCAAAAGAATAATATACCGTTCAAAGCAAAGGCAATATAACAAGATTACCTCGGAAACAAAAAAAAGAATTGATATGATACATCAGAGCAATCTAGGATTTAAGAATTCCTCAAATAATGATTCTTAAAGTCGTATTCATCTCCGGTCACTTTATTTTGTATCTATTTTGTATAATAAAAGAAACATAATAAATAAAAGAATCATATTCAATGAAATAGAAAAAATGGCCCGATCTTTTTTTTATCAACGACCTATTTTCAGTAGAAGAGAAGGTTCCTTCGGAACACTTATTTATTTCTATTTAAGTATACTGGGTCTCTTTGTTTCATTTCAAAAAATTGATCTAATTTCTATTTGGAAATGAAAGAAAAGTGTGGGGATAAATATAAATGACAAAAAGATATTGGAACATAATTTTGGAAGAGATGATGGAAGCTGGAGTTCATTTTGGCCACGGTACTAGAAAATGGAATCCTAAAATGTCACCTTATATATCTGCAAAGCGTAAGGGTATTCATATTACAAATCTTATTAGAACTGCTCGGTTTTTATCAGAATCTTGTGATTTAGTTTTTCATGCAGCAAGTGGGGGAAAACAATTCTTAATTGTTGGTACAAAAAAAAAAGCAGCTGATTCAGTAGCGCGGGCTGCAATAAGAGCTCGGTGTCATTATGTTAATAAAAAATGGCTCGGCGGTATGTTAACGAATTGGTATACTACAAAAACACGACTTCAAAAGTTCAGGGACTTGAGAATGCAACAAAAGACAGGGAGATTCGATTGTTTTCCAAAAAAAGATGCCGCTATATTGAAGAGACATTTAGCTCAATTGGAAACATATCTTGGCGGCATTAAATATATGAAGGGGTTACCTGATATTGTAATAATCGTCGATCAACAAGAAGAATATACGGCTCTTCGAGAATGTATAACTTTGGAAATTCCAACAATTTGTTTAATTGATACAAATAGTGACCCGGATCTCGCTGATATTTCAATTCCAGCTAATGATGATGCTATAGCCTCAATTCGATTCATTCTTAACAAATTAGTTTTTGCAATTTGTGAGGGTCGTTCTAGATCTATACGAAATTCTTGATTAATAATAAGATAAAAAATGATTGAAATTACTTCGAGGGGTTCATAGATTTATGGAATCGCTTACTATACTAGTAATAAATTGGACAAAAATGAAAGTAGACAAATCAAAAAGCAAAGGAGATGTTTGAATAAAAATAATTCCCTTTTTTCAAGTTCTTATTTTAGAGGACAGGACAATATGAATGTTTTATTATGCTCTATGAACACATTAAAAAGATTATACGATATATCTGCTGTGGAAGTAGGTCAACATTTCTATTGGCAAATAGGGGGTTTCCTAGTACATGCCCAAGTACTTATTACTTCTTGGGTTGTAATTGCTATCTTATTGGTTTCAGCCTTTCTAGTTATTCGAAATCTGCAAACCATTCCCGCTTTCGGTCAGAATTTCTTTGAATATGTTCTTGAATTCATTCGAGACGTGAGCAAAACTCAGATTGGAGAAGAATATGGTCCGTGGGTTCCTTTTATTGGAACTTTGTTTCTATTTATTTTTGTTTCTAATTGGTCAGGGGCTCTTTTCCCTTGGAAAATCATACAATTACCTCATGGGGAATTAGCTGCACCTACAAATGATATAAATACTACCGTTGCATTAGCTTTACTTACATCAGTTGCATATTTCTATGCGGGTCTTTCAAAAAAAGGATTAGCTTATTTTAGTAAATACATCCAACCAACTCCAATCCTTTTACCGATTAACATATTAGAAGATTTCACAAAACCCTTATCCCTTAGTTTTCGACTTTTCGGAAATATATTAGCTGATGAATTAGTAGTTGTTGTTCTTGTTTCTTTAGTACCTTTAGTAGTTCCTATACCTGTGATGTTCCTTGGATTATTCACAAGCGGTATTCAAGCTCTCATTTTTGCTACTTTAGCTGCGGCTTATATAGGTGAATCCATTGAAGGCCATCATTGACTAGTTTTCTAAAAAATAGTATTTTTTGGTTAGCTTGCCACATATATATTGTGACTCAATAGAATCTACTAAGTAAACATCTATCTATCTATAGATATATAGATAGATATAGATAGATCTATTCGATTAGTATATATTGGATATTCGAAAAAAAATTCATAGCTAGAAGTAGATTCTCGTTCGATTCACATTCAATTCAAGGATTGATCAAAAGAGAATGAAAAACATTTAGATCACCCAAATTCCAATATTTATTTGAAACATGAATGAAATCTAACGAATTTATTTAGCTTGATTGTATCCATATGGGATAAGATAATAAGAAAAGAGGGGAGCTTAAACAAAAAGTAGAAGTGAGGGGGTGAAGCTGGGTGTATAGAGTCTGATCACTAGAAGAGAAATTTTTCTTTGTTTTTGAGGTTTCAAAGAATGAATTTCCAATTCGATTGAATATAAAACACAAAGAAAATTAGTTTACAGCATAGAAGAAACCTATGTATATGTGATATGATATTATAGATGAACTAGTTTTATATGAACTAACCTTATATCTGAAATAACTAATCTTTTGTATCTAAAAAGGCCTCGCTATTACTGTAAATTTCTATAGGGATAGAAAAGCAAAGCCCTTGCATTTCAGCTCGAATTGTGAATTGAAAATGAAATGACTAAATCAATTTTCTAAAAAAAAATGAAGAATTCAAAGAATGATTCCAAATTGAAGGTAAGAGAAGAACAAAAATTATACAGATTCACCCCAAAAACTACGTAATTCGCGACGAAAAAAGAAATCTTGAAATAATTTGTTCAATAACTATTATTTTCAATTTGTAATTCTTATTATTCAATTCTTAATTACTTTAACTGAAAAAGTCTTGGTAATTGAAAAATGAAGTCAGAATTGATTGGTTGATTATATCATTAACTATTTCTTTCTTTTATATTTAGGTTACGAGGAAATTTTCATGAATCCAATTATTTCTGCCGCTTCTGTTATTGCTGCTGGATTGGCTGTAGGACTTGCTTCTATTGGACCTGGGGTTGGTCAAGGCACTGCCGCAGGGCAAGCTGTAGAGGGGATTGCACGACAACCAGAGGCAGAGGGAAAAATACGGGGTACTTTATTACTTAGTCTGGCTTTTATGGAAGCTTTAACAATTTACGGGCTGGTTGTAGCATTAGCACTTTTATTTGCTAATCCTTTTGTTTAATCCTAAAAAGATAGAAATACATATGTGTACTTCCTTTTTCGAATTATATGAATATTTCACTCCTACAATTCTTTATCCGTTCGGATAAGAACACAGGGGAAGGACTAATTGAAAGGTATTCACATACTTATTCGCCCTATTTCTTCTTTGATTTTAAAATAATTTTTTTAAAGTGTTACAACTAGATAGATTTTGCAATTGAAAAAAGAACGAGTATCTAATTCTAAGAAGTATCATTCTTTTAGGGAATCTTCCAATTGATTGACCAATCCAAATTATATCAAATTCTAGAATTATATATTCAAATTAGATTATTATATATCTAATAGGAATCTTAGAAAGAGAATTAGTCTATTCATAAGAGGAGATGAGATCATATGAAAAATATAACCGATTCTTTCCTTTGTTTGGGCTCCTGGCCATCCGCCGGAAGTTTCGTGTTTAATACCGATATTTTAGCAACAAATCCAATAAATCTTAGTGTAGTGTTAGGTGTACTGGTTTTTTTTGGAAAGGGAGTGTGTGCGAGTTGTTTATTTCAAAGAATAAATTGGATTCAACCAAACTGCACTTTTTAGTTTAGTTCTAATTAAGAAAATGTACAGAATCCCGCGAATTACTTCTGAATTCATTTTCTTTTTTAAATAATTTAAGAAAAAGCTTAAAGAACCATAGCATTTCGCACTTCATTGGTAATCCACTTTGATTCTCTATTAACCAAGAATTTGGGACTATTACTATGGTTAAAAATAGTTTGAAGTCTAGACGCAGTGTAGTACTCTTTCTACCACTATGTTAATACAGAAAGGAATATGTTAATACAGAAAGGAAACGGTTTCAATAAAATTCTTAGATTTTTTTTCGATATAAAACACTCATGTCGATAAAAGGTCTTGAATCCTATTTACGGCGAGAAATGAAAAACGGGTGAATTTAAACCTCCCCTTTGTACAATGCGTAAGCGATGGATGACCTATGTATAAATTAAAAATAAGTCTTTGGATTTGAATAAAAAAACAACTTTGTTGACATATATTTGTTTGGTCAAAAGAGTCCTCCGAATATTCTGGTCTTCTATTGATAATTGATTTCACTTTGAATAGAGAAGAGAGGATAGGCTCATTACATAAAAAATTGGTAAATTTCCGATAAGTAATTGAGTGTGAGAGCCAAATGAATCGAAAGATTCATGTTTGGTTCGGGAAGAGATCATAGACATTTTGAAATGGATGGAAAGCGAGTCTACTTTCATTAAGTGATTTATTAGATAATCGAAAACAGAAAATATGGAGAACTATTCGAAACTCAGAAGAATTACAGGAAGAGGCCATTGAACAGCTCGAAAAAGCCCAGGCCCGCTTAAGGAAAGTTGAAACGGAAGCAGATCGGTTTCGGGTGAATGGCTATTCTGAGATCAAACGAGAAAAATTGAATTTAATTCATTCAATTTCTACGACTTTGGAACAATTAGAAAATTACAAAAACGAAGCCATTGATTTTGAACAACAAAGAGTGATTAATCAAGTCCGACAGCGGGTTTTACAACAAGCCTTACAGGGAGCTCTAGGAACTCTAAATAGTTGCTTGAACAACGAGTTACATTTACGTACTGTTAGTGCTAATATTGGCATGTTTGGGATGATGAAATAAAAAAATAACTGATTAGTCTTTCTATTATAAAATAGAGTATAGGCATCATTTTTTTCTTATCAAAAATAAACTTAAGATATTTTCATGGTAACCATTCGTGCAGATGAAATTAGTAAAATTATCCGTGAACGCATTGAGCAATATAATACCGAAGTCAAAATTGTAAATACAGGTACCGTACTTCAAGTAGGCGATGGTATTGCTCGTATTTATGGTCTTGATGAAGTAATGGCGGGTGAATTGGTGGAATTTGAAGAAGGTACTATAGGCATTGCTTTGAATTTGGAATCAAAAAATGTTGGTGTTGTAT